TTTGATATCTCCGGGCTGATTAAAGTAATTTTTAGAAATTGGGTAGGGAAAGGGGAAGCATTCAAAATTGTAGAGTATACAGAAGAAGAAAGAAAAAGAGAAGAAGAAAAAGAGACGAAGGAAAGAACGGAGAAAGAGCGAATACAGATAGCAGAGGCCTGGGATACCATTCCAGTTACACAAGTAATAAGAGGTTGCATGTTACTAACTCAATCTATTTTTAGAAAATATATTGTATTACCTTCATTGCTAATTGCAAAAAATAGTGGACGCATGTTCCTATTTCAATTTCCCGAATGGTTTGAGGATTTACAGGAATGGAATAGAGAGATGCATGTTAAATGTACCTATAATGGTGTTCCATTATCCGAAACAGAATTTCCGAAAAATTGGTTGACAGACGGTATTCAGATAAAAATCTTATTTCCTTTCCGTCTGAAACCTTGGCACAAATCGAAACTACGATCATCTAAGAAAGGTTTAATGAAAAAGAAAAAAGAAAAAGATGATTTTTGTTTTTTAACAGTTTGGGGAATGGAAACTGAACTTCCTTTTGGTTCGCCCCGAAAAGGACCTTCCTTTTTGAAACCCATTTTTAAGGAAATTGAAAAAAAAATTGGAAAATTTAAAAAGAAGTCTTCTCGAGTTCTAATAGTTTTTAAAAGAAAAATAAAATTACTTCGAAAAGTTTTAAAAGAAACAAAAGAATGGGTTATCGAAAGTGTTATTTTTATAAAAAAAATAATAAAAGAACTTTCAAAAATTCTGTTATTTCGATTAACAGGAAGAGAAGTATATGAATCAAGTGAAATTAAAGAAGAAAAAGATTCTATAATAAGCAATCAGCTAATTCACAAATCGTTTAGTAAAATTGCATCTACGAATTGGACAAATTCTTCATTAACAGAAAAAAAAATCAAGGATTTGACTACTAGAACAAGTACAATTCGAAATCAAATAGAAAGAATTAGAAAAGAGCAAAAAAAAGTAACTCCAAGAATAAATAATATTAGTCTTAAAAAAACAAGTTATAATGCTAAAAGATTCGAAAAATGGCAAATATTCAAAAAAAGAAATGCTCAATTAATCTCTAAATTACCTCTTTTTTTGAAATTTTTCATTGAAAGAATCTACACAGATATATTTTTATGTATCATTAATATTCCCAGAATGAATACAGAACTTTTTCTTGAATCAACAAAAAAAATTATTGATAAATCCCTTTACAATAATGAAAGAAAACAAGAAAGAATTAATAAAATTAAGAAAAATCTAATTCCATTTATTTCGACTATAAAAAAGTCACTTGATAATATTAGTAATAGTCAAAAAAATTCACCTATTTTTTATGACTTATCCTACGTGTCACAAGCATATGTATTTTTCAAATTATCACAAATCCAAGTTAGTAACTCGTATAAATTAAGAGCTGTTCTTCAATCTCAAGGAATCCCCCCGCCTGAAATAAAGGATTCTTTTGAAACACAAGGAATGGTTGATTCGAAATTAGGGGATAAGAAACTTCCGAGTTATGAAATGAATCAATGGAAAAAGTGGTTAAGAGGATATTATCAATACAATTTATCTCAGAGCAGATGGTATAGATTAATACCAGAAAAATGGCGCAATACAGTTCATCAGCGTAAAAAGGAAAATTTTAGCAAAAGGCATTCATATGAAAAAGACCAATTAATTGATTTCAAAAAACAAAAACAAATTGAAGTATATTCATTATCTAATCAAAAAAGAAAAGAGAATTTGCAAAAATACTATAAATATGATCTTTTATCATATAAATTTCTTAATTATGAAAATAAAACGGAATACTTTTTTTATAGATCTCCGTTTCAAGAACGTAAGAAGCAAGAGATTTCTTATAACACGCATAAAGAAAATATACTGAGGAACATCCCTATCGATAATTATCTAGGAAAGGTCCATATTCTATATATGGAAAAAACGGTCGATAGAAAATATTTTGATTGGAACATTCTCAATTTTGATCTTAAACAAAAAGGCGATATTGAGGCCTGGGTCAGCAATGGGAATCAAAATACTCAAATAATTCCTAAAAAAGATCTTTTTTACCTTATGATTCCAGAAATCAATCGACCAAACTCCGACAAAGTATTTTTTGATTGGATGGGAATGAATGAAAAAATGCTAAAGTGTCGCATAGCGAATTTGGAACCTTGGTTCTTCCCAGAATTTGTGTTACTTTATAAAGCATATAAAAGCAAACCTTGGTTTATACCAAGCAAATTACTTCTTTCAAATTTGAATAAAAATGAAAATAGTAGTGAAAATAAAAAAATAAATCAAAAGCAAAAAGGAAGTTTTTTGATACCATCGAATAAAAAGCATCGAAATCAAGGAGAAAAAGAACCCACAAGTCCAGGAAATCTTGGATCCGTTCTCTCACAACAAAAAGATAGTGAAGAAAATTATGCAAGATCAGACATGAAAAAGGGGAAAAAGAAAAAACAATACAAAAGCAGCGCGAGAGCAGAACTAGATTTCTTCCTGAAACGTTATTTGCTTTTTCAATTGAGATGGGACGATACTTTGAATCAAAGACTGATCAATAATGTCAAGGTATATTGTCTCCTGCTTAGACTGATAGATCCAACCCAAATTACTATACCCTCGATTCAAAATAGAGAAATGAGTTTGGATATAATGCTGATTGAGAAGAATTTAACTCTTAACCAATTGATGAAAAAGGGAATATTGATTATAGAACCCATTCGTCTGTTTGGAAAAAACGATGCACAATTTATTATGTATCAAACCATAGGTATTTCATTGGTTCATAAGAGTAAGCACCAAACTAATCAAAAATATCAAGAACAAAGATATGTTTCTAAGAAGAATTTTGATGAAACTATTTCATCACACCAAAGAATAACTGAAAATAGAGACAAAAATCATTTGGATTTGCTTGTTCCTGAAAATATTTTCTCGTTTAGACGTCGTAGAAAGTTGAAAATTCTAAGTTGTTTTAATTCAAAGAATAGAAATGGTGAAGATAGAAATCAAGTATTTTGGAATGCAAAGGACGTAAAAGACAGCAGCCAAGTTTCGCATGACAGTAACCATTTTGATAGAGAGAAAAATCAATTAATGAAATTAAAGCTCTTTCTTTGGCCTAATTATCGATTAGAGGATTTAGCTTGTATGAATCGTTATTGGTTTGATACCAATAATGGCAGTCGTTTCAGTATGTTAAGAATACATCTGTATCCACGATTGAAATTTTGACATTTCGTGGATAATACACTTTTTCTATATATTCTATACCCTATATATATAATAGGGTATATCAAAGCAAACAAATACATAGATCACATGTCTTGTCTCACATTTCATTCTAATATCCAATAGGAAATGAATAATGTCTCGATTAGATCTCGAAATGAATCAACAGAACCTTCTTTGTTTTAGGTCTAAATTCTTCGATGCGAAAATGTACCAATCTTTTTCTATCCCTATCTAAATCCAATTAGAAATTGGATTAATTGATTTGAATTCAGAAAATTAGGAGTTCATAAAGAAATTTGGATTAGATTATTGTATATACCAGATTCCAATTAATGGCATTATTATTACTGATCAATAAAATCCATATCTGTAAAAAGGGAAAGGGGATTTTTTTATGGTAACAAATTCATTCATTTCGGTTATTTCTCAAAAAGAAAACGAAGAAAACAGAGGGTCTGTTGAATTTCAAGTATTCAGTTTTACCACTAAGATAAGAAGACTTACTTCACATTTGGAATTGCACAAAAAAGACTCTTCATCCCAGAGAGGTTTGCGGAAAATTTTGGGAAAACGCCAACGACTGCTGGCCTATTTGTCAAAAAAAAATAGAAGACGCTATAAAGAATTAATTAGTGAGTTAAATATTCGAGAGATAAAAACTCGTTAATTTGAAGCGTGATACCATTTGAGCTTAGTCGTTTAAATTTTGATGAACTTCTTTTTACTTTCAGCAATGCATGGAAGAACGACTCGGGAAAAAACTTATGATTGCACCAACTACAAGAAAAGACCTCATGATAGTCAATATGGGCCCTCACCACCCATCAATGCATGGTGTTCTTCGACTGATTGTTACTCTCGATGGTGAAAATGTTATTGATTGTGAACCAATACTGGGTTATTTACATAGAGGGATGGAGAAAATTGCGGAAAATCGAACAATTATACAATATTTGCCTTATGTAACGCGTTGGGATTATTTAGCTACTATGTTCACAGAAGCAATAACCGTAAATGGACCCGAACAGCTAGGCAATATTCAAGTACCTAAAAGGGCTAGCTATATCAGAGCTATTATGTTGGAGTTAAGTCGTATCGCTTCTCATTTGTTATGGCTTGGCCCTTTTATGGCAGATATTGGGGCACAGACCCCTTTCTTCTATATTTTTCGAGAACGAGAGTTAATATATGACTTGTTCGAAGCTGCTACCGGTATGCGCATGATGCATAATTATTTTCGTATCGGAGGAGTAGCTGCTGATCTACCTCATGGCTGGATAGATAAATGTTTGGATTTTTGCGATTATTTTTTAACCGCGGTTGCTGAATATCAAAAGCTTATTACGCGGAATCCTATTTTTTTAGAACGAGTTGAAGGCGTAGGCATTATTCGCGCAGAAGAAGCACTAAATTGGGGTTTATCGGGCCCAATGCTACGAGCTTCCGGAATACAGTGGGATCTTCGTAAAATTGATCGTTATGAGTCTTACGACGAATTTGATTGGGAGATTCAATGGCAAAAAGAAGGGGATTCATTAGCTCGGTATTTAGTACGAATCAGTGAAATGACAGAATCCATAAAAATTATCCAACAGGCTCTGGAAGGAATTCCAGGGGGACCCTATGAGAATTTAGAAATTCGACGCTTTGGTAGAATAAAAGACCCTGAATGGAATGATTTTGACTATCGATTTATTAGTAAAAAACCTTCTCCAACTTTTGAATTGGCTAAGCAAGAA